TAATGCGCCAGGTGCCGTAGCTAACCGAGTAGCTCTAGAAGCATGTGTAAAAGCTCGTAATGAAGGACGTGATCTTGCTGCTGAGGGTAATGCAATTATCCGTGAGGCTAGCAAATGGAGTCCTGAACTAGCTGCCGCTTGTGAGGTATGGAAAGAGATCAAATTTGAGTTTAAAGCAGTGGATACTTTGGATCCGGAAAAGTGATAAAATGAAAAGTAATTACTCTCCGTTCTCTTAATTGAATTGCAATTAAACTCGGCCCAATCTTTTACTAAAAGGATTGAGCCGAATACAAAGATTCTATTGCATGTATTTTGGATAAATACATATATCTCTAGATATAGAAGATTTGAAATATAAATCTAAGACTCAAATTTTTCTATTGTTGTCTTGGATCCACAATTAAACCTATGGATCCTTAGGATTGGTATATTCTTTATATATCCTGTAGTTTCCCTGAATCAAGCGAAGTATCACAAATCTTTCGACCCATCCTGTATATTGTCTTTTTCGTTCCGTGTTGGAATAGAACCTTAATTTATTCCTTGTTATTAGTTAGTTATTAGACGAGATTTTACGAAAAAATTCTTTCTAGGAGAGAACAAATACTTCTTTTTTGTTCGATGCGAAGACAGAGGAAAAACCACCTTTTATCATTATATTAAATTTAGAATAAAAAAGGGATTCCATCATATTCATATATAGTGAAGTCTTACCCCCGGATTCCCACAAAAGAGAATCCTTTTTCACACTTCCTATTAGTAGTGATTGAATTTCTATGTTTAGTTTGATAGGAAATAAGATATTCAAATAAAAAAAAATAAAGAATTGTGGATCGAATGACTATTCATCTATTGTATTTTTATACAAATAGGGGGCAAGAAAACTCTATGAAAAGATGGTGGTTTAATTCGATGGTGTTTAAGAAGGAGTTAGAACGCAGGTATGGGATAAAGAAATTAACGGACAATCCTGGTCCTATTGAAAATACTAGTGAAAGTGAAGATCCGAATAGAAAAGGTAGGGCTAAAAACATTCATAGTTGGAGGGGTCGTGATAATTCTAGTTACAGTAATGTCGATCATTTATTTGGCGTCAAAGACATTCGGAATTTCATCTCTGATGATACTTTTTTAGTTAGGGATAGTAATGGAGACAGTTATTCTATCTATTTTGATATTGAAAATCAGATTTTTGAGATTGACAACGATCATTCTTTTCTGAGTGAACTAGAAAGTTCTTTTTCTAGTTATCGCAATTCTAGTTATACGAATAATTATATGAATAATGGATCTACGAGTGAAGATTCCTTATACAATCGTTACATGTACGATACTCAATCTAGTTGGAATAATCACATTACTAGTTGCATTGACAGTTATCTTCAGTCTCAAATCTGTATTGATACGTCCATTGTAAGTGATAGTAGTGACAGTTACATTTCTAGGTGCGTTTTTGATAAACGTAAAACTAGTAGTGAAAGTGGGAGGTCCAATATACGAACCCGCGCGAAGAGTAGTGATTTAACTCTAAGAGAAAGGTCTAATGATCTCGATGCAACTCAAAAATACAGGCATTTGTGGGTTCAATGCGAAAATTGTTATGGATTAAATTATAAGAAATTTTTGAAATCAAAAATGAATATTTGTGAACAATGTGGATATCATTTGAAAATGAGTAGTTCGGAAAGAATCGAAGTTTCGATCGACCCCGGTACTTGGGATCCTATGGATGAAGACATGGTCTCTCTGGATCCCATTGGATTTCATTCGGAGGAGGAGCCTTATAAAGATCGTATTGATTCTTATCAAAGAAAGACAGGATTAACTGAGGCTGTTCAAACAGGCGTAGGTCAACTAAATGGCATTCCCGTAGCAATTGGGGTTATGGATTTTCAGTTTATGGGGGGTAGTATGGGATCCGTAGTCGGGGAGAAAATCACCCGTTTGATTGAGTACGCTACCAATCAATTTCTACCTCTTATTATAGTGTGCGCTTCGGGGGGGGCGCGCATGCAAGAAGGAAGTTTGAGCTTGATGCAAATGGCTAAAATATCGTCTGCCTTATATGATTATCAATCAAATAAAAAGTTATTGTATGTATCAATCCTTACATCTCCTACTACTGGTGGGGTAACAGCTAGTTTTGGTATGTTGGGAGATATTATTATTGCCGAACCAAATTCCTACATTGCATTTGCGGGTAAAAGAGTAATTGAACAAACATTGAATAAAACAGTACCCGAAGGTTCACAAGCGGCTGAATATTTATTCCAGAAGGGCTTATTCGACCTAATCGTACCACGTAATCTTTTAAAAAGCGTTCTGAGTGAGTTATTTAAGCTCCATGCCTTCTTTCCTTTGAATTCCAATTCAATCAAGTAGAGCGCACTAAGTTCAATTATTTTATTTGTAGCAAACAAGTAGTTAGCTTATCGGAATCTTAGCTTATTGGAATCAAAGTAACTAAGAATGGAGTTTTCTTTGGTGACCTAAGATCTAATTGTAGAAAGAATCAAAAGTTGCGGATAACTCTTTTTTTTTACCTAGATTCCCGATTACTAATTAAGAAGTCTCTATCAACAAGATAAAAACATGAGTTCTTCCTTTCGTGAAATTAGGCAAATAAAACGAATTGCGTCTTACGTATATAATTAAATTCAAATATAGAAAAAATAGATATATAGTTTTGTATCTTTCTCCATCTCCCGAAAATCCCATTTTCACTAAAAATTCCGGTTGTGTCGCATTCTAACGAATCTTTCGATAATTTGTAAGAAACTCTTTCTTTATTAAATTCGAAGACAAGAACAAAACACAAAGAAATGAAGAAAAATAATAAAATGGATTATCATATGTATCTTTCATATAGATAGATGAATAAGTCCATTTATTTAGTTCTACATTCCTTGGACTTATTTTATATACTCTTAGATACTTATATCTCTAATAAGAATTTTCAAATTGAATTAAACTATGAATTCATAATAATTACAATTCTTAATTATAATTAGTATAAATATAAAATATGATATTTAAAAAAAAAATAAGAACAGGTACAAATAGTAAATCGAGGTACCCATTTTATGACAACTTTCAATTTTCCCTCTATTTTTGTGCCTTTAGTAGGCCTAGTATTTCCGGCAATTGCAATGGCTTCTTTATTTCTTCATGTTCAAAAAAACAAGATTGTTTAGATCTGAGGGGACCCAATATCATCCGTTTTTTTTGAAACTTAGACTTGTAGCATAACACAGATATTTATTTCGGGAAATATGGTAGAGCATGTGATTTCCGCCGAACATAAAGGAAAAAGCTCTTATGCCTGCAGAAAATGATCTATGGGTAACTGAATTCTAGCTAGTTTCAAATAGATCAGGATCGCTGGATGCCTAAAATGTAAAGTTGGTGGATCTATATGTATATCAATATGTATATTGGGATCATATGAAGGGTATGTTATTATTTTAGATCTAACCAATTTGATGAATTACTCCTAAAGGTTCCCATCAAACTAGTGCTAGTTCACATCAAACTAGTGCTAGTTGATGAGAGTTCATTCAGAAACAAAAAAAGTAAAGTCAAAATCATTTGGGGTATTCTCTCAATTCCAATAAAATGCAATCGGATCAAGTATGAGTTGGCGATCAGAACATATATGGATAGAACTTATAACGGGGTCTCGAAAACTAAGTAATTTTTGCTGGGCCCTTATCGTTTTTTTAGGTTCATTAGGATTCTTATTGGTTGGAACTTCCAGTTATCTTGGTAGAAATTTGATATCTTTTGTTCCGTCTCAGCAAATCATTTTTTTTCCACAAGGGATCGTGATGTCTTTCTACGGGATCGCGGGTCTCTTTATTAGTTCTTATTTGTGGTGCACAATTTCCTGGAATGTAGGTAGTGGTTATGATCGATTCGATAGAAAGGAAGGAATAGTGTGTATTTTTCGTTGGGGATTTCCTGGAAAAAATCGTCGCATATTCCTCCGATTCCTTATAAAAGATATTCAATCCGTTAGAATAGAAGTTAAAGAGGGTATTTATGCTCGTCGTGTCCTTTATATGGACATCAGAGGCCGGGGGGCTATTCCGTTGACCCGTACTGATGAGAATTTGACTCCACGAGAAATTGAACAAAAAGCCGCGGAATTGGCCTATTTCTTGCGCGTACCAATTGAAGTCTTTTGAGAAAAGGGACTGGGCTGAAGAACGAATGCTTTCTCAGCAGGAGGGAAAAAATGCAAGAATCCTGTTTTTTTCTATAACTAAGTGATACTTTAGATGCAGATAAATCATATCTTGTAAATTATTTTCTTTTTGTCAATCGACCCCTTTTTATCCTTTCGTTTGTGTTCTTTAATACCCAATAATGGGTTTTCTTAATAAGGATAACTGGCCCATTTCTGTCTTGTTTTGCCGCTCATTTTTTTGATCATCACAATCTCTTTCTCTCAATTATTCTATTCTTGACTATGGGGAATCGTTGGAATTTTTTCGAAATATTGGATATTTTGATAGAAAAGGAGTTCTTTCGTCTCAAAATCTCAATAATATTCATTCCTTAAAGTACTTCTTTCGGTCATTCATCGAAAGGAGACACTTGTTTGGAATTTGATGAAGTGAGATATCTGGAAACAAGATTTTGTATTATTTCTTCAGTCGAATTCGAAGTGGAGTCTTAGTCTATTTCTGTATTCTTTCTAGATTCAAACAAAATCACAAATAAAATAGATTCATAGGTTTGATACCTTGTCTAGAACTCATGTTTGAAAGAAATATTCGATCACATAGAGTCGACAAATGAAGTGGGTTAATTAAAAATTCACAGGTGAAAAATGGCAAAAAAGAAAGCATTCACTCCTCTTTTGTATCTTGCATCTATAGTATTTCTGCCCTGGTGGATTTCTCTCTCATTTACTAAAAGTATGGAATCTTGGGTTACTAATTGGTCGAATACTGGTCAATCCGAAATTTTTTTGAATGATATTCAAGAAAAAAGTATTCTAGAAAAGTTCATAGAATTAGAGGAAATCCTCTTCTTGGAAGAAATGATCAAGGAATACTCGGAGACACATCTACAAAAGCTTCCTATAGGAATCCACAAAGAAACGATCCAATTAATCAAGATACACAATGAGGATTGTATCCATACGATTTTGCACTTCTCGACAAATATAATCTGTTTTGTTATTCTAAGCGGTTATTCTATTTTAGGAAATGAAGAACTTGTTATTCTTAACTCTTGGGCTCAGGAATTTCTATATAACTTAAGTGATACAGTAAAAGCTTTTTCGATTCTTTTATTAACCGATTTATGTATCGGATTTCATTCACCCCACGGTTGGGAACTAATGATTGGTTCTGTCTACAAAGATTTTGGATTTGGTCATAATGATCAAATTATATCTGGTCTTGTTTCCACCTTTCCAGTTATTCTCGATACTATTTTTAAATATTGGATTTTTCGTTATTTAAATCGTGTATCTCCGTCACTTGTAGTTATTTATCATTCAATGAATGATTGATAAATAATCCAATTAGAATGTTTCTTACTTTGTAGTTCTACATAAGTATTAAAAACTTTCTATCCGGGGGATTTTCATACTATAGTATTCCAGTAAAATGATTCCAATAAATAGCAGAATCGTGGATAGGGAACTATACTAGCGACCTACCCAATTTATTGTAGAAATTTTCGGATCAATGATTAGACCATGCAAACTAGAAATACTTTTTCTTGGATAAAGGAACATATTACTCGATCTATTTCCATATCGCTCATGATATATATCATAACTCGGACATCCATTTCAAGTGCATATCCCATTTTTGCGCAGCAGGGTTATGAAAATCCACGAGAAGCGACTGGGCGTATTGTATGTGCCAATTGCCATTTAGCTAATAAGCCCGTGGATATCGAGGTTCCACAAGCGGTACTTCCTGATACTGTATTTGAAGCAGTTGTTCGAATTCCTTATGATAAGCAAGTGAAACAAGTTCTTGCTAATGGTAAGAAAGGGGGTTTGAATGTGGGGGCTGTTCTTATTTTACCGGAGGGGTTTGAATTAGCTCCTTCCGATCGTATTTCTCCCGAGATGAAAGAAAAGATAGGCAATTTGTCTTTTCAGAGCTATCGCCCTAATAAAAAAAATATTCTTGTGATAGGGCCTGTCCCTGGTCAGAAATATAGTGAAATCACCTTTCCTATTCTTTCCCCCGACCCCGCTACTAAGAAAGATGTTCACTTCTTAAAATATCCTATATACGTAGGGGGGAATAGGGGAAGGGGTCAGATTTATCCCGACGGAAGCAAGAGTAACAATACAGTTTATAATGCTACAGGAGCGGGCATAGTAAGTAAAATCATACGAAAAGAAAAAGGGGGATATGAAATAACCATAACAGATCCATCGGATGGACGTCAAGTGGTTGATATTATCCCTCCAGGACCAGAAGTTCTTGTTTCAGAGGGTGAATCCATCCAATTTGATCAACCATTAACGAGTAATCCTAATGTGGGTGGATTTGGTCAGGGAGATGCAGAAATAGTACTTCAAGATCCATTACGTGTCCAAGGTCTTTTGGTCTTCTTGGCATCTGTTATTTTGGCACAAATCTTTTTGGTTCTTAAAAAGAAACAGTTCGAGAAGGTTCAATTGGCCGAAATGAATTTCTAGACTCGCGGATTTATTGACATCAGGTTCGTAAAAAGAAAAAAATTTTTGTTGTCAATTATGTATGATCAAAAAAAATCAATTCTGAAAAACCTTTTATTTACCTGCTCTTTTTCTACGAGCTTCAGGGAATCCCTTGTATCGCATTCCTAGTCATAATAGGTAGATTTTTGTTTGAAGAAGACTATTTTATTTGACTTTATGACTTTACCACCTCTTTCTTTGTTTTTTTTTTAGCCAAATTGAATTGATAGGACTATGTTACTATTGCCAGATTGAAATATCATAAAATGGATCCATTTTATGATATTTCAAATAGAATAAAATTGGGATAGATATTAGCATAAGTAAGTGGGTAATAGAACGAACTAGAAATGCGGGGAACAAATAATTCTAGGAGGCATTATTTGTCTTCCTAGTCTTGGTTTCGGTTTTCCAGATGTATCAGAACTTTTTTTTTTCGATTTATTACGTACAATAAAATAGAAAATAAAGTAGTGGACAAAAAAAAGAAAACTTATTCAATGAATTTTCCATTTTTCTGAGATACTAAAATAAAAAATAAATAGGGTAAGAGTATAGAAAGTATTTGTACGATATCTAATCTACAGAAATATATATAATCCAGGAAATTGAGTGATCCCCCCCCCTTGTTCTAACTTGGAAAGTACCCATAGATACTATCAAGATCAAGGAAGAGGTGTTCTGAATCAATCAATGAAGTTCATTTTTCAAAAGCATCATCAGAAAAAAGAGAATGGAGTTCTTTGAACCAGCAGAAAAAGAAATCCACTTTGCCATTTAGACGAAAAAAAGCGAAAAAA